TCACATTTATTATTTTGTCCCAAAGAATTCTCTTAGGACCTTTTTTAGCAACCAAATTAAGGAATTTCAAATTTTGTAAGGATGAATAAATCGGCTTATATAAAGAAGACGCTATAAATATCCCAAAAGAAGCTATACTAACTGAAAAAGTTGAATTTGTTACAAATTCATACCAATCTACAGACTCATTTTGATTTTGATGTAAAAGACTTAAAGATGGAATTAACAGTTTGGATAATATATCCAAATTCATTTCTTCTTGATTGAATTGATTGAAAGGTATTCCTATAGCTCCAATAAACAGGGTAAATAGTACCAAAACAAGCATCGGAAATAATATAGTATTATCCGATTCCTGGGGATAGGAAAAAATTCTTTTAGTACCAAAATGATTAATAGTAATAAAAGGACACGTCATCTTTCTTACAGTACCACCAGTTTGATATATTTTCTTCCAAAAAAAACAAAAAAAAGAAGCTCTTTCATTATTATTTTTATTATTTATTGTTAATAAAGGTAATAAACGCATTTTTTTTTTTAAGATTTTGGATCCCTGTTTACCCCATAAAGATATTGAATAGAATGCGCTGTTTTTTTTACCACTATAATTTTGAAAATAAATATTTAAATGCCCTTCAAAAGTAAGTAAATAAACCCGAAACATATAAAATGCAGTTAATCCTGCTGTGAAAAAAGCTATTATTGCGAAAATAGGTGAATACGACCAACTATCATTAAGAATTTCATCTTTGGACCAAAAGCAGGCGAGAGGTGGAATACCACAAAGAGAAAGGGTTCCTAATAAAAAAGCAATTTTTGTAATTGGAACATGTTTTGTTAAACCACCCATAAGAACCATATTTTGACTCTTATCCGGAGAATAGCCAACAATACCTTCCATTGAATGAATAATGGATCCAGATCCTAAAAACAACAATGCTTTCGAATAAGCATGAGTAATCAAATGAAATAAAGCGGCTCGATAGGAGCCCATACCTAAAGCTAACATCGTATAACCCAATTGAGACATTGTAGAATAAGCTAAACCTCTCTTAATATCTTTTTGAGCAAAAGCTAAAGTAGCTCCTAATAGTACTGTTATTATACCTATCAAAGCTATTAGCTTCATTATGTAAGGTATAACTACGAAAAGAGGAAGAAGTCGAGCTACAAGAAAAATTCCCGCTGCTACCATGGTAGCAGCATGTATTAGAGCCGAAATAGGGGTAGGTCCTTCCATGGCATCCGGTAACCACACATGAAGGGGGAATTGCGCCGATTTAGCAATTGCACCGGAAAATAATAGGAAAGCGCACAAGGTAACAAATAAAAAATGAACCTCATTATCATTATTATAAATTAAGTTATTGAATATTTCAAACAAATCCTGAAATTCGAAACTGCCTGTTATCCAATAAAGACCTAAAATTCCTAATAATAAACCAAAATCGCCTACACGATTAGTTACGAATGCTTTTTGACAAGCATTGGACACAATAGGTCGTGTGAACCAAAAACCTATTAATAGGTAAGAGCACATTCCAACCAATTCCCAAAAGATATAAATTTGGATTAAATTCGAACTGGTAACTAATCCCAGCATTGAAGTATTGAAAAAACTCATATAAACAAAAAATCTCAAATAGCCTTGATCATGAGACATATAACTGTCACTATAAACAAGAACCAAAATTCCAACCGTAGTAATTAATATTAACAAAATAGAAGTAAGTGGGTCAATCAAGTGCCCGAACTCTAAGGAAAAATCATTGTTGATGGTCCAAGACCATACATATTGATAAATGGAACTGCTATTTATTTGCTGAATAAACAGATCGGTCGAAAAAACCATAACTATACTTAACAATAAAACACTGGGAAAAGCCCATATACGGTGAAGCTTTTTTGTTGACACCGGAAAAAGTAGCAGTCCCATTCCTATTAACATAGGGACTGGAAGTGTAACGAAAGATATAATCCATAAATATTGATATGTATGTTCCATAAAAAAAATCTTATTATTTTTAATAAAAAAAAAAATGAATTAAGTTTAACTTATTTTATAACTGTCTTGACAATTTTTATTTTTAATCACTATAGAAAATAGAACCTTTGATGTCTTCAATCCAATTTTAAGAAGTACCAGGTAGATAAAAATGTGTAAATTTTGACTGATCTAGTTTTGATCATATGTTTGGGCTGGATAATGTATCAAGGTATATACATTAAATTAGATAAGATTTTTCAATTTTAAAGAATTTTAAAGTCCGGAACAGAACTCGAAACTTTTTTGTTATATTATATGTCCATAAATCAATACCTAATGGAGTTGCTAAACCTTAACACAAATTTTCTACCTAACGAAACCCTAAGGATTAATACAATAAAATAGTTTCAGAAATCCCTTGAATGGAATGTTGAAATTGAAAAAATGAAAATGAATTTTTTTTTTCATTAATTTTAATGTTTCTAAAAAAATATTACATTGAATTAACTCCTTCAAGCTCGCCGATTGAATAAAAAAAGGTTATTATAATTTTGAGCAAGCCGCCATGGTGAAATCGGTAGACACGCTGCTCTTAGGAAGCAGTGCTAGAGCATCTCGGTTCGAGTCCGAGTGGCGGCATAACATTTTTAAATTATCTAATTATTAAAAGGATAGAATAAATCCTATAATGAATTCAATTCCGTATGTAGAATTATGGATAATTAAAGTATTCCCCCCTTTTTTTTATGATATTTTTGACTTTAGAACATATATTAACTCATATATCTTTTTCGGTCGTTTCAATTGTAATTATAATTCATTTTCTAACCTTATTAGTTAATGAATTTGTGGGACTCTATGATTCGTCAGAAAAAGGCATGTTAACTACTTTTTTCTGCCTAACAGGATTACTAATTACTCGTTGGATTTATTCGGGACATTTACCAATAAGTGATTTATACGAATCATTAATATTTCTTTCATGGATTTTCTCTATTATTCATATGGTTCCATATTTTAAAAAACATAAAAATTATTTAAGCACAATAACCGCACCAAGTACTTTTTTTACCCAAGGCTTTGCTACTTGGGGTCTTTTAACCGATATGCATCAATCTAAAATCTTAGTACCTGCTCTCCAATCCCAGTGGTTAATAATGCACGTAAGTATGATGGTATCGGGCTATGCAGCTCTTTTATGTGGATCATTATTGTCAGCAGCACTTCTAGTAATTACATTTCGAAAAGTCATAAGAATTGTTGGTAAAAACAATAATTTATTAAATGATTCATTTCCCGTTGATGAGATCCAATACATGATGGAAAAAAAAAGTATTTTTAAAAATACTTTTTTTCCTTCTTCTAGGAATTATTACAGGTTTCAATTGATTCAACAATTAGATCATTGGGGTTTTCGTATTCTTAGTATAGGGTTTCTTTTTTTAACCATAGGTATTCTTTCAGGAGCAGTCTGGGCTAATGAAGCATGGGGATCATATTGGAATTGGGACCCAAAAGAAACTTGGGCATTTATTACTTGGACCATATTCGCGATTTATTTCCATACTCGAACAAATAAGAATTTGGAAGGTTTAAATTCTGCAATTGTCGCTTCTATCGGTTTTCTTATAATCTGGATATGCTATTTTGGGGTTAATTTATTAGGAATAGGACTACATAGTTATGGTTCGTTTACATTAATATCTAATTGAATTGAAGAAAGAGTTTGACAAATATAACCATAGGACAGCTTAACATATATATAATAAGCTTCAGGTAAGTCGTTGAGAACCTTTTGAATCACTCAAGTAATGAAGTGATTCAAAAGGTTCTCGCAAATGCTAAACATATCTGATTACAATTCCATTTTTTTTTTTATTTTATAATAACTAATAACTTATAATAACTAATAACTACCTATAAAATTATAATAATTACCTATAAAAAAAATTAGCTATAAAAATAATTAGATAGAATAGCTTCGACCTTGTCAACTGATAATGAGAAAACGAAATCCGGATAAATACCAATACTGATTACAGGCAGAAGGATAGCAATCGAAACAAATAATTCTCGTGGTCCAGAATCAAAAAAATAAGAATTTGTGGCATTAAACAGCTTGTATCCATAGAACATCTGGCGTAACATAGATAATAAATAAATAGGAGTCAATATCGTTCCAACTGCCGTTACAAAAGTAATTAGTATTTTTGGCATTAAAAAATATTTTTTGGCGGTAATTATTCCAAAAAATACGACCAATTCCGCAAAAAAACCGCTCATGCCCGGTAATGCAAGAGAAGCTAATGATAAGATACTGAACATCATGAATATTTTTGGCATTAGGGTAGCCATTCCGCCCATTTCGTCAAGATAAACAAGACGTATTCTATCATAACTTGTTCCTGACAAGAAAAAAAGCGCAGCGCCGATAAATCCATGAGATATTATTTGTAAAATGGCCCCGTTGAGTCCCATATCGCTTATAGAGCAAATTCCTATAATTGTAAAACCCATATGAGATACAGAAGAATAGGCTATTCTTTTTTTTAAATTTTTTTGACCAGAAGATGTTGAAGCTGCATAGATTATTTGTATTGCGCCTACTATTATCAACCAAGAAGAAAATATAGAATGGGCGTGGGATAATAATTCCATATTTATTCGAACCAATCCATATGCTCCCATTTTTAATAAGATTCCAGCTAAAAGCATACAAGTACTGTAATGTGCTTCTCCATGGGTGTCTGGTAACCATGTATGTAAGGGTATAATCGGTGATTTGACAGCAAAAGCAATAAGAAATCCAATATAGAATAGTATTTCCAAGGTCACAGGATATGATTGATTAGCTGATGTTTCAAAATTGAATGTTGGTTCATTGGAAGCATAGAAAGCGATACCTAAGGCCCCCATTAATAAAAAAACAGAACTTCCTGCAGTATACAAAATAAATTTTGTAGCTGAATACAGACGTTGCTTTCCCCCCCACATGGCTAGAAGTAGATAAACAGGAATTAATTCTAACTCCCACATAATGAAAAAAAGTAAAAGATTTTGAGAAGAAAATAATCCTATTTGACCACTATACATTGCTAACATCAAAAAATGAAATAATCGGGAATCCCGAGTAATTGGCCGAGCCGCTAAAGTAGCTAAAGTGGTGATAAATCCGGTCAGTAAAATAGGTCCTAGAGAAAGTCCATCTATTCCTAATCTCCAGTAAAAATCAAAAAAATTAATCCATTTATAAGACTCCGTCAATTGGATTAAGGGATCGTCCAATTGGAAATAATAAGAGAATGCATAGGTCATTAAAAGGAGTTCTAGTACACATATAAATATAGTATACCACCTAATTACCTTATTTCCTCTATGGGGGAAAACGAAAATCAAGAAACCCGCGGATATTGGTAAACCTACAAATATTGTTAACCAAGGAAAAGAATTCGTGGTAAAGACAAGATACACTTGGACAAGAAAAACCCGTACTCGAAAACCTAATCTATTTTTTTTTTTTATTATTATTTTTTTGAGTACGGGTTTTTGTCGGTAAACAAAAAATCAAATGTATTCAAGTGGTTTTTTCTGGAAAGTATTAATAAGCTAGACCCATGCTTCGAGTTGTTTCATGCCATAGATAAACTCGAACACTCAAGAAATCAGTTGGACAGGCGGATTCGCATCTCTTACAGCCAACACAGTCTTCTGTTCTTGGAGCAGAAGCAATTTGCTTAGCTTTACACCCGTCCCAAGGTATCATTTCTAATACATCCGTGGGGCAGGCCCGGACACATTGAGTACACCCTATACATGTATCATAGATTTTTACTGAATGTGACATTGGATCTATAATTTTTTTTTTTACGTCATAAATTTTCGATCTAGTAAATTTTTAAATGAATCATATATTTAGACACCAGATGAATCAATGATTTATCATAATTTGTCTATTCAATTTCGGATCGACTCATGAGATAGAACCAAGATACTTTAATTTCTTACGTTTTCGTAAACATTATCAGATACGCTATGTATTATAGATGTCAATTCAAATTAATGAATCTAAATATTTTATATGATTAATACTACTTATTCAACAAATTCAATTGATTGATACGGATTGATTTTCTGTTACGATAAATTGACGAAACTATAGCCGGCCCGATAGCTGCTTCAGCGGCTGCGATAGATATAACAAAAATTGATAAAATATTTCCTTTTAATTGTCGACTATCAAAAAAATCAGAAAATGTTACGAAATTTAGATTGACGGCATTCAATATAAGTTCAAGACACATAAGGGCTCTAACCATATTTCGACTCGTGATCAATCCATAGATACCGATAGAAAATAAATAAGCACTCAAACCAAGCACATATTCGAGCATCATCGCCCAACTCCTTATCGATTTCGATTTATTTAAATATGAACAATGAACAACAATTTAACATCAACAGATTAGATTGACTAGAATAAGAATATCACAAGTACAAAACAAAAAAAAATAGATTGGAATATAGATCGAATAAAAGAATTTATATATGAATAATCTTAAAATAAATGTGATAACATAGAATAAAGTCTGATTTGGATTGCGATTGCCAATTTAAAAGATTTATTACTGACGAGCCGTGGCAATCGCACCTATCAAAGCAACTAAAAGAATTATTGAAATAAATTCAAATGGAAGAAAAAAATCGGTTGATAAATGAATTCCAATTTGTTGACCATTACTTACCAAATCTTGCTCTATAATCTGGTTTGCTCTTGTAGTCCAAATAATCCCATACCATGTTGTATTTGAAATAATAGTAATTAGTAAAACAAAAAGACTTGTACAAATTAGAGAAGTAAGACCATTCCCAACAGTCCAAAGATTGAAATCTTTGTAATATTCTGAACCATTCATGAACATCACAGCAAATAAAATTAAAACATTTATAGCTCCCACATAAATAAGGAGCTGCGCCGCAGCTACAAAATGAGAGTTTGATAAAATATAGAATAAGGATATACAAACAAGAACCAATCCTAATGAAAAGGCAGAAAAAATGGGATTGGTAAGTAATACCACTCCTAGACCTCCTAATATAAGACCTAATCCTAGAAAGACTAAAAGAAAATCATGTATTGGTCCAGGTAAATTCATTGTACGTAAAATAAAAGATAAAAAAATCAAATTCTTTTTTTTTTTCATGACTTTATTGACCCGACCAGGAAAAACTTATTTAGAATGGGTTCCTAATTGAATTAAATCCTAAAAGGTTTAAATTACTCTAGTACCGCTATCGGACTAATCTCATTCTTTCTCGAAAAAATAAAAATTGACACTTTAATTTTTATTTCTATTTCGAAATATAAATAATTATGGATAGAATTATGACTATATTAATAGATTTTCAATCCAAATTAAGCTGCGCTGCAATTCTTACCAATCAATCAAATCCAATCGCTAGTTGGGATTTGTAGCTTTTGTAGTTATTGACCAAACAAAATGAAAAAAAAAAAAATATTTCAGACTTTTAGATCAAACCTAGATCTTTGTTTAATGATTAAAAATGACTCTTCAATCAATCTTTAATCAAAGGGGGTTTGCCCATTTTGATTAAAGATTGAGGTGAATTCAAAATTGTTCGAATTGTATAATCGTCAATTACTGACATTGGTAAACGACCTAAAGCAATTTGGTTATAATTCAATTCGTGACGATTATAGGTAGAAAGTTCATATTCTTCAGTCATTGATAAACAATTAGTTGGACAATACTCAACACAGTTGCCACAAAATATACAGATTCCGAAATCAATACTGTAATTAAGCAATCGTTTCTTTCGAATATTAGCTTCCAATTCCCAATCAACAACAGGTAAATCTATAGGACATACACGAACACATACTTCACAAGCAATGCATTTATCAAATTCAAAATGGATTCGACCGCGGAAACGCTCCGATGTGATTAATTTTTCATAAGGATATTGAATAGTTACAGGTAAACGATTTACGTGGGATAAGGTAGTCATGAAACTTTGACCAATGTACCTTGCAGCCCGTATGGTTTGTTGACCATAATTCATGAACCCAGTTACCATAGGGAACATATCGTGAATCTCTATGAATAATTTTATATTTGTTTCTTTATCTTGTTTGAGACAAACTATAAATATAGAAAAGAATTACTTTATAGTGAAAAGAGTTGGGAAGAGGTTGTTAATAATAGATTGCCAAGAGAAATAGGTAAAAGAAATTTCCATCCAAGATTTAATAGTTGGTCCATTCTTAGTCTAGGTAAAGTCCATCTTGTTGTGATAGGAATGAACAAGAACAAATAAGTTTTAACCAATGTAATAAGAATACCCATTGTTGTTCCAAAGACTCTACCTACTTTATTTATTTCAAAATCAAAAAACTCCGGAACGGATATGTACGGAATAGAGATATTCCAACCGCCCAAGTAAAGAACTGCTACAAATAATGAAGAGACTAATAAGTTTAGATAGGAAGCAACATAAAATAAACCAAATTTGATACCCGAATATTCGGTTTGATAACCTGCTACTAATTCTTCTTCTGCTTCTGGTAAATCAAAAGGTAATCTCTCACATTCTGCTAGGGAAGAAATGAAAAAAATGATAAATCCTATAGGTTGACGCCACAAATTCCATCCCCCAAAACCATATTTTGATTGTGCCTCAACTATATCAACTGTACTTGAACTGTTAGATAATCATAGTCGGTGATGACATCACTGTTCCCATCGCTATTACAGAACCATACATGAGATTTTCACCTCATATGGCTCCTCAAAGGCCATAAATAAATCTAAGGGCCAGATCATATTATTTATCTCGATATATTTGTAGGATAAATAGGATCCAAATCTATCGGATGTCTCCCCAATTCCAAAATTTGACCAATGTAATTCTGTCTGTTATAATACTAAAATAAAGTACTTCTGAATTGATCTCATCTTTTAAGAATTTCAATTTTTCTTTCTTGAGCAATAACTTAAATCTTTCAATAAAATACTTCTTGTAGAAATACCAATAAATATTTTAACCTATCATTTTCGATTACGAAAAATAATTAGACAGTCCATTATTTCATGAATTATGACACGAATTCGATTTCTATGAATATCGATATAGGAAAGAAAGAAGAAAAAGGATCTCTTTTTTTTTTCTTTTTCTATTGTAATTCTATTCTTTTTTTGTTCCTATTCTTCCTTCTGAAAAAAAAAAAGGTAAAGGATTAGTTCGTTCCTGATAGTCATTTGTTTAATTGGTGGATAGGAGCGTACTCTGGATCGGAATCATGGGGAGTACTGCCTGATCATTTCTACTAATTTAAAGCCCCAATTAATATTCTTTTATTTTGGATAATTCTATTACTAATCTTTTATGTATCTTGGTGTTCCTAACCATCCACTCATTTTTATTTTTACTCAACTGCTCGGTAGCATTACAGTAATATATATATATAAATGATAGTATATATATAAATGATAGTAAAAACTCACTAAGGTTGATTCTTTGAGCCCGCTTTCAAGCCAGGATGACTAATCAACCAATTTTGGGACAAATGATCTCATCTTCTTATGTTTATTTCTGCTTTACTGTTGTACATAAGAAATGAGTCTCGATTTTTTTTACTGCAAATTTAGAAGCTGTTTTCTTTCACTCATATAACTATCTAATTTAGTTCATCAATTCAAATGATGAATAAAAAAATAAAGATATATATTCAATTCATTTTACCTTCTTCCTATATAACTATATAAAGAAAAAGGGAATAGGGAAAAATTTTTGTTTCAACGAATCGCACGTAGAGATATGGATAATACACAGAGAGTTAATGGTATTTCATAACTAATCGATTGAGCGGCAGCTCGTAGACCACCTAAAAAGGAATATTTATTATTTGATCCATATCCTGACATAAGAAGTCCAATGGGAGCAATACTTGAAATGGCAATCCATAAAAAGACGCCGATATTTAGATCTGCTAAAACAAAGTGATAGCCAAAAGGAATTACTGAATAGCTTAATAGCGTTGATATGACTGCTATGGATGGTCCGATACTGAATAAACGAGTATCTCCTCTAGATGGAAAAAGATTTTCTTTGAAAAGTAGTTTTGTTCCATCCGCTAGAGCTTGAAGAACTCCAAAAGGACCGGCATATTCAGGTCCAATACGTTGTTGTATCCCTGCAGAAATTTCTCTTTCTAACCACACAATTACTAATATGCCTATCGTGATTCCCAATACAAGAGTCAAAATAGGGACAAGCATCCATATAATTCCATAGACTTCGTTTAAGGATTTCAATCTGGAAAAAGAATTGATAGCTTGTACTGTTGTTGTATCAATTATCATTTCAACGATCAACTTCCCCCATAATAATATCTATGCTACCTAGTATTGTCATAATATCAGCCAATTTCATTCTTTTAATTAATTGAGGAAGAATTTGCAAATTGATAAAACCCGGCGGGCGAATTTTCCATCTCCAAGGAAAACTACTTTGATCCCCTATTAGAAAAATTCCCAACTCTCCCTTTGGTGCTTCAACTCGAACATAAAGTTCTTGTTTCGGCAATTCAAAGGCGGGAGAAGTTTTTTTACTAATAAATCGATATTCAAAATCATTCCATTCTCGATTCCTTTCTCTATCAAAACTTCGAGTTTCTAAATTTTCATAAGGCCCCCCTGGAATCCCTTCCAAAGCCTGTTGAATAATTTTTACGGATTCCGTCATTTCACCAATTCGAACTAAATAACGAGCTAATGAATCCCCTTCTTTTTGCCACTGGACTCCCCAATCAAATTCGTCATAACACTCATAATGATCAACTTTACGAAGATCCCATCGTACTCCGGAAGCTCGTAGCATTGGTCCTGATAAACCCCAATTTATTGCTTCCTCTGCACTAACAATACCTATTCCTTCAACGCGTTCTAAAAAAATAGGATTTCGCGTAATAAGTTTTTGATATTCAGCAACTCCTGTTAAAAAATAATCGCAGAAATCCAAACATTTATCTAGCCAGCCATGAGGTAGATCAGCTGCTACTCCTCCGATACGAAAATAATTATGCATCATTCTCATACCAGTGGCAGCTTCGAATAAATCATATATTAACTCTCTTTCTCTAAAAATATAGAAGAAAGGGGTCTGCCCACCAATATCTGCCATAAAAGGGCCAAGCCATAAGAGATGAGAAGCTATACGACTCAACTCCAACATAATTACTCTGATATAGCTAGCTCTTTTAGGTACTTGAATATTTCCCAACTGTTCCGGTCCATTTATTGTTATCGCTTCTGTAAACATAGTAGCTAAATAATCCCAACGTGTTACATAAGGCAAATATTGTATAATTGTTCGGTTTTCCGCAATTTTTTCCATCCCTCTGTGTAAATAACCTAATATTGGTTCGCAGTCAATAACATCTTCACCGTCTAGACTAAGGATGAGTCGAAGAACGCCATGCATTGATGGGTGGTGGGGACCCATATTGACTATCATAAAGTCCTTTCTTGTAGCTGGTACATTCATAGGGGGTTCCTCGATTTATTTTTCCATGAATTACTGAAAACGAAAAGAAGTTCATCAAAATTCAAGTTTAAGATCTAATAAATCAAATAATAAAAAAAAAAAAAGACTCTTCAAATTAACGAGTTTTTGATTCCCGAATGTTCAACTGGCTAATTAATTCTTTATAACGTACTCCATTTTTCTTTGCCAAATAAGACAGTAGTCGTTGGCGTTTTCCTAGAATTTTCCGTAAACCTCTTTGAGATAAATAGTCTTTTCTATGTAATTCCAAATGTGAAGTAAGTCTTCGTATCTTATTAGTAAAACTTACTATTTGAAATTCAACGGATCCCTTGTTTTCTTTTTTGTCTTCTTGTGAAATAATTGAAATGAATGAACTTTTTACCATAAAATGAAATCCCCCTCCTCCCGCCTTTTTAAGATAGTTTTATTGATCAGTAATAATAAATAATGGAATGTTAAATAAGAATGTCAGTTTGTTTGAATTTGGTATACACAATAATCTTCAATTCGTTAGGAATTCCTAATTTTGTCAACATTAATCAATCCAATTTTTTTTTTATTCGGTTAGAAATACATAAAGAATGGTATATTTCTTCCCTTACAAAAGAAAAAAAATTATATCTATATCTAAAAATTTAAAACGAAAAATTGGATTGATTCATTTATAGATCAAATTGATACATGATTGAATTCCATGTATCAGAATGGAATATGGGATGTAAAACAATGTATATGGACCTCTCCTTGTTTTCATATATTTCATATACTAGATTAGATATGCTATGGGATATATATGACAAATGGACCTTTACCGAATTTTTAATCGTGGACATATATGTATCCTTATCATACTAAACCGACTAGCATTATTGGTATCAAACCAATAGCGATTTATACAAGCTAAATCTTCTAATCGATAATTGGGCCAAAGAAAAAGTTTTAATTTAATTAGTTTATTTTTATCTCTATCAAAACGTTTGCTTTTATCTATAATGTGAGCGTGGTTTTTTATGTTATTATTATTGATAATTTCTGTATTTATATCATTTCCATTTTTTGAATTGAAAGAAATTAGAATTCTCAATTCTCTACGATGTTTAGAGGATAAAAGATTTTCGGGAACAAGTAAATCATAATTATTTTTGTCTTTATTTCTAGTTAAACTTTGATTTATTACAATAGATTCGGTAAAATTCTTTTTATCAATATAGTTTTTTTTTCTGTATCTTTGATTAATTTGTTGTTTTCTCTTATGAACCAATAAAATATTTATGGTTTGATACATAATAAATTTTCCATCATTTTTTACCGACAGACGGGTTGATTCGATAATCAATATTCCCTTTTTCATCAATTCTGTAAGAGTTAAATCTTTCTGAATCATTAGAATATCTAGGCTCAGTTCTCCCCTTTGAATAGAGGATATAATAATTTCTCGTGGATTTGTCAATCTAAGCAGGAGACAATATATTTTTATATTATTGATTATTTTTTCATTTAAAGAATCATCCCATCTTAATTGAAAGCATAAATACCTTTTTAACAAGAAATCCAGTTCTGCTTCTGTATTACTTTTGTATTGCTTTTTCTTTCTACGCTCTTTCCTGTCTGATCTTACATAATCTTCTTCAACATCTTTTTCTTGGTTTACTAGAACTGATTCAAGATCTACTTGATCCTCAGACTCTTTTTCTTCATGATTTTGATTCTTTAATTGAATGGATTTTGTTTCATTTGATGATATAGATATAAAAGGATCATTATTTTTCTTTTTGTTGATTTTTTTATTTTCACTAACATTTTTAGTTCCATTAAAATTTAAAAAAAGTAATTTGATTGGTATCACCCATGATTTTATCTTATATGCGTTGCAAAGTATCACAAATTTTGGAAAGAACCAAAATTCTAAATTTGATGTGGGACGATCTAGTATTTCTTCATTCATTCCCATCCAATCAAAAAGGTTTTTTTTTTGTTTGGTTCCGGTATCGATCCAGGATTCAATATCGACTTTCTTTCTAAGACCAAAATGAAGAATTCTCCAATCCAAATATTTTCTATGCGAGCTTTTTTCCGTATCGATAATATCATCTTCTGCTAGATGCTTATTGACAGGGATACCTCCCGACATATCAAATAATTTCCTTTTATCTATTTTGTAATTATAAAAAAGCTCTTGCTTATTATTTAATTGGAATGGTAATTCATAAATAGATGAGTCTTTTTTATCTTCATAATTAATGGATTTATATAATAAAATATTATATCTATAGTATTTTTTAAAATTATCTTTTTGGTTCGATAATGAATCTACTTCAAAATTATTTTGTTTTTCATAATGAATTAATTGGTCTTTGTCATATAAATTCCATTTATTTAAATCTTTATTTTGAATCATATGCTGTTGATTCATTCTATTTCGCCATTTTTGCGATATTAAGCTAGACCATCTGATCTGAGATAAATCGTATTTATATTGATAATTACTTCTTACCCAGTTTTTCCATTCATTCATTACAGAATTTCTATTTAATTTGAACTGAAATCTTCCTTGGACTCCAAAATAATCTTTTATTTCATTCTTAAGAAAAAGAGATGCTCCATGATATTGAAGGACAGATCTTAACTTATATAGGTTAATAACTTGGACTTGTGATAATTTGTAAAATACATATGCTTGTGACAAGGAGGTTATGTTATAAAAAATCTTTGAGTTCTTATTAAAATTACTATAATTTAATGCCTTTTTTATAATCGAGATAAAGTGAATTGGTGTATTTTGATTTGTTTTATCAATTCTTTTGTTATTTTCTTTTTTATTATACATATAAATGTAGTTATTAATCATTTTTCTTGGTGATTCAAGAAAAAACTGTACATTGATCCTCGGAATATTAATGATAGCTAGAAGGATATCTATATATATCTTTTCAATCAAAATTTTGATAAAAAAATATGATTTACGGACTAATTGAGCATTGTTTCTTTTTAATATCTGTAAAATATTTTTTGATGATTTTAATTTTAATCTTTTAGCATTATAACTTAGTTTGTTAGGACTAATATTTCTTTCTGAGATTAGAAATCGTTTTTTCTTTTCTTTTGTAATTTTTTCTATTTGATTTCTTATTGTCTTTGTTCTGGCATTCAGATCTTTCATTTTTTTTTCTGTCAGTGAATAGTTTATCCAATCCATAGATCGAATTGAAGTGGAAAATTTCTGAATAGTCCGATTATTGATTGGTGAATTTTTTTCGTTTTTAGTTTCATTTAATTCATATACTTCTCTAAATCCAAATAATAGAATTGGATTTCTTTTTGATTTTGAAAATTTATTTATTATTTCTTTTAGAAATAGAATACCTTTGATGAACCAGTTTTTTGTTTCTTTCGGTAAATGTAGAAAGAGTTTTCTTTTTTCTTTTAAAATTGTTAGAGTTAGAAAA